TAACCTGGTCCCGAGCGTCTACCATTATACCTACAATGATCGGGCATACTATTGCTATCCATAATGGAAAGGAGCATTTGCCTATTTATATAACGGATCGTATGGTAGGACATAAATTGGGAGAATTTGCACCTACTCTAAATTTCCGGGGGCATGCGAAAAATGATAATAGATCCCGTCGTTAATAATTAATTAAAAAATAAAAAAAATATAGATGCTTATCGTTCATTAATGAGAGGTGAATCTTATGATACAGAAGAGAAAGGTGAAGAAATATACAGAAGTATACACTTTAGGTCAACATATATGTATGTCTGCTCACAAAGCGAGAAGAGTAATTGATCAAATTCGTGGGCGGTCCTATGAAGAAACACTTATGATACTAGAACTTATGCCTTATCGAGCATGTTATGCCATTTTAAAATTGGTTTATTCTGCAGCAGCAAATGCTAATCACAATAAGGGTTTGAACGAAACAAGTTTAATCATTAGTAAAGCCGAAGTCAACGAGGGCACAACTGTGAAAAAATTAAAGCCCCGGGCTCGAGGACGGGGTTATCCTATAAAAAGATCCACTTGTCATATAACTATTGTATTGAAAGATATATCTTTAGATGAAGAGGAAGAAATAGATAAAAGGAAATTCTATAAATTAGAGCTGAGGAATACTTAAAGGAAGAATATTTTATATTATAAAAAATACAAATACGCTATATTATGTTATGCTTAAAAAAAATCGAATGAATAAAAAAAAAATACAAACAGATGTCACGTTTCACGATATATATAGTAGTGGGGGATTATGGGACAAAAAATAAATCCACTTGGTTTCAGACTTGGTGCAACCCAAGGTCATCATTCTCTTTGGTTTGCACAACCAAAAAATTATTCAAAGGATCTACAAGAAGATCAAAAAATACGAGATTGTATCAAAAATTATGTGCAAAATAATATGAAAATATCCTCTAATGTAGAGGGAATTGCACGTATAGAGATTCAAAAAAGAATCGATTTGATTCAGGTCATAATCTATATGGGATTCCCCAAGTTATTAATAGAAGACAGGACTCGAAGAATCGAAGAATTACAGACGCATGTACAAAAAGAACTCAATTGTGTAAACCGAAAACTCAACATTGCTATTACAAGAATTGCAAATCCTTACGGGCACCCCAATATTCTTGCAGAATTTATAGCCGGACAATTAAAGAATAGAGTTTCATTTCGCAAAGCAATGAAAAAAGCTATTGAATTAACTGAACAGGCAGGTACAAAAGGGATTCAAGTACAAATTGCAGGGCGTATCGACGGAAAAGAAATTGCACGTGTTGAATGGATCCGAGAAGGTAGAGTTCCTCTACAAACCATTCGAGCTAAAATTGATTATTGTTCCTATGCAGTTCGAACTATCTATGGGGTATTAGGCATCAAAATTTGGATATTTGTAGACGAGGAATAATAAGAACTTACTTGACTTATATTTAGTTATATCTGGTGATAAAACAAAAAATGGCAAACTCTTTCATTCTTTTTCTGGTAAATAATAAAAAAAAAGAACAATTCTATAAGGTTGAATAAAAATTCGATTAATCATTTGATATAATTGCTATGCTTAGTGTGTGACTCGTTGGTTTTTTTAGGGTTGGGATTCAAAAAAATGGACAGCCCATAGTACAAACTGATAACTATAGAACTAATAACCAACTCATCACTTCGTGTTATCTGGATAGAAAGAACCAGTCAAGATATGATATATAAGTCATATCATTGTAGCAACTGAAATCTTTTTTACATAAACAAACAAAAAAAAAATCTGATTATGGGTTGTAAAGCAATATAAAGTATACAGATAAATGGAAGGGTGAGAGAAAGATAGAAAAAGAATATTAATGGTATATAATTCCAATATGTAAGGTCTATGAGTCATCTCATATAAAGGGAATGTAATAAAGCATCAATACTGATTGATCCATAATTAGACAAATCCGTGCATAGAACAAAAAATCAAGAGCCCCGAGCCAATAAAGACTGAGAAGGTTGACTCAAGAATAAATTTAATTGGAGGCTCCGTTGTAAAATTCAGACCTAATCATTAATCGAGAAGTGGTGGGAACGACAGAACCTGTGAATGCATAAGATTCTATTGAAAACGAATCCTAATGATTCATTGAGTAGGATGGCGGAACGAACCAGAAACCTATTCATTTATTCTGAGAGGTCATGTCATAGACTAATCTGACAACTGAATGTTGAAAGAGTAAATATTCGCCCGCGCATTTTTTTTTATTTCTAAATTTTAGTCGATTCGAAATAAAAGGAAAAACAAAATAAAGATTCATTATAGCGTTCTACCAAAACGACATTATCTATAAATAGAATACGTGTTAAATTATATATTAAAACACAAAAAATTTCTAATTTATAATCGATTAGATCAAATTTCAAAGAATCCCACGATTCTATATATTATTAACCGTGTATTTTTTTTTGTTTAATTATTTTTAATTGTTTAATTCGCGAGGAGCTGGATGAGAAGAAACTCTCGTGTCCGGTTCTGTAGTAGAGATGGATGGAATTGCTAAACAACCATCAACTATAACCCCAAAAGAACCAGATTCCGTAAACAACACAGAGGAAGAATGAAAGGAATATCTTATCGAGGTAATCGTATTTGCTTCGGTAGATATGCTCTTCAAGCGCTTGAACCCGCTTGGATCACATCTAGACAAATAGAAGCAGGGCGGCGAGCAATGACACGAAATGCACGCCGCGGTGGAAAAATATGGGTACGCATATTTCCAGACAAACCTGTTACAGTAAGACCTACAGAAACACGTATGGGTTCGGGGAAAGGATCTCCCGAATATTGGGTAGCTGTTGTTAAACCCGGTAGAATACTTTATGAAATGAGCGGAGTAGCAGAAAATATAGCTAGAAGGGCTATTTCAATAGCGGCATCTAAAATGCCTATACGAACTCAATTCATTCTTTCTGGATAGGAATGTAGAAACAAACGAAAGGGGTTTTTGGGATGAAAAAAAAACAATTGCAGGTTTCTTTTTTTGTTTTGAACAAATAATATTTCTTTTTTTTATTTATACCTTTGCATTGAAAAAGAAAAAACCGATAAAAAAATGATATGATTCAACCTCAAACCCATTTGAATGTAGCGGATAACAGCGGGGCCCGAGAATTGATGTGTATTCGAATCATAGGAGCTAGTAATCGACGATATGCTCATATTGGTGACATTATTGTTGCTGTAATCAAGGAAGCAGTACCAAATACACCTCTAGAAAGATCAGAAGTGGTCCGAGCTGTCATTGTACGTACTTGTAAAGAACTCAAACGCGACAACGGTATGATAATACGATATGATGACAACGCTGCGGTTGTTATTGATCAAGAAGGAAATCCAAAAGGAACCCGAATTTTCGGCGCGATCGCCCGGGAATTAAGACAGTTAAATTTCACTAAAATAGTTTCATTAGCACCTGAAGTATTATAGGGGAAGACCTTAATATAGTATTTGAATGAAATTGATTAAATTTATTTAATTAATTAGTAAATTGTTTATCTATCACGTATATATCTTTAATAATTCCTAAATATTAAAAAATTCAGAAAAAAAGAAAAAGAGCATGTTGATTATATCAAAATTCGGGGGAAACAAAAATCTTAGTTTATCATGAGTAAAGACACTATTGCTGACATAATAACCTCTATACGAAATGCTGACATGAATAAAAAAAGAACAGTTCGAATACCATCTACTAACATCACTGAAAATATTGTTAAAATCCTTTTACAAGAAGGTTTTATTGAAAACGTGAGAAAACATCAAGAAAGCAATAAATATTTTTTGGTTTTAACCCTACGACATAGAAGAAATAGGAAAGGACCATATAGAACTGTTTTAAATTTAAAACGGATCAGTCGACCCGGTCTACGAATATATTCTAACTATCAACGAATTCCTAGAATTTTAGGCGGAATGGGGGTTGTAATTCTTTCTACTTCTCGAGGTATAATGACAGACCGAAAGGCTCGACTAGAAGGAATCGGCGGAGAAGTTTTGTGTTATATATGGTAATCTTTCTAATAGCCGACACGGTCATATTTGTGAAAAAAGAGAAAGGACAAGTTTATAATATTATCCCTCTTACATTAGTTGATACTTCAAAGCGGTTTTACCTGGAATGAAACAACAAAAATGGATTCATGAGGGTTTAATTACTGAACAACTTACCGATGGTATGTATCTTCCGGATTCGTTTAGATAACAAAAAAATTATTCTGGTTTTTGTTTCGTAAAGGATTTCATGTAGTTTTATACGTATACTACCAGGAAATAGACTAAAAATTGAGGTAAGTCCTTATGATTCAACCAAAGGGCGTATAATTTAGAGACTCCAAAGCAAAGACTTGAATGATTAGGCGGTTTTTTTCAATTTCAACATTCTTTCGTGAGGATACAATTCGAAATTAAAAATTTCAAGAAACTTATTTTCTTCCAATAAGTAGATTCGGAATTAAAAAAAGGAATGACAAATATGAAAATAAGGGCCTCCGTTCGTAAAATTTGTGAAAAATGTCGATTGATCCGTAGGCGGGGACGAATTATAGTAATTTGTTCTAACCCGAGACATAAACAAAGACAAGGATAATCTTTCTAAAACAAAAAGACTCTCGAAATCTAAAGGACCCGATGTACAGATGTACAAATAAATAAAATAAGTAAAAAAAAAAAAAAAGAATAAAGATCTGTTTTGACATGAAATGGATATATCCATATATCTCTGACTTATATTTATGAGATGATAAAATATGGCAAAACCTATACCAAAAATTGGTTCGCGTAGAAATAGACGTATTGGTTCACGTAAGAATACACGTAGAATCCCCAAGGGAGTTATTCATGTTCAAGCAAGTTTCAACAATACCATTGTGACTGTTACAGATGTACGGGGTCGAGTAATTTCTTGGTCCTCTGCCGGGGC